ATCCCGCGGATACATATAATTCAGAAGAATATGTAAGTGATTCATAGACAGCATCTCGTTCTTTTATCAGAGGTTCTACCAATTGATATGTTTCCATAAATAATTGAAATTCAATTTCGTGATCTATATCTTCAATTTTTGGAAACTTAGAAAGTTCTTCTATTAAACCCTGATCAATAAACCGATAAAACCCTTCAAATTGTATCTGATTAAATCCGGGTATTGTAGATGTTCCCTCTTTTCCATCCCCGAGCATCTTTTTTGAATTTCCCATTTATCCGTTTATTGAAAAAATCCCATCTCTCATTCTTCACCGAATCATATCCATAGAATTCGATCTAGCAATAATGGAATTTCTATTCTGTTTACTGAATCACATGAAATTTTATTCAACTCCACGATATATGGAATGTATGAAATACGTATGAACGGAGACTAGATTCAATTGGCATTTTTTATATGAAAGAGATCCAAATGGAACAGAATTGAGAAATACCACTGGAACTTATGGAGTTTTGTAAAGACTAGAAAAAAGTAATTTCATTTTCACCTATGATATTACATATTCCAATTCGATTGCATACCATAAAAAAATGTATCCACGCTTGGATCTGTTCGAGCAGATAAACATATAATAAATAGAAATTTTTTTTTTGAACCACTTTACTTTTCCATGTATTTTGATTTCATTGTTCAAAAAAATATTTGCAGAAAAGAGATTGATTTTTACCTATTTTGAATAGATATAGTTAGAATATCATTGAATTTAAGTTAGGTAAGAAAACTTGTTTTTTTTTTTATTTATTAATTTTTTTTTATTATTAAAATAAAAAAGAATGCACAGATATATATGTCTCTTTTTCTTCTTTTATTGTGGTACAGTTCTATTTGGGACAGCACATGCTATGCTCTATCAAAAATGAAATTTTCTCTTCAATGTATTCAATCAAAAATTGAAATATAAAAATTTAGTGAGAATTACTCCTCAAAAGCATCCCTAGAGAGATAAAATACCCCATTATAGAGCTATAGCTCTATAACACAACGTAACGTATGTTCTGATTCTGGGGTTTACATATACTCATCATTACTGTTATAATTGAAACTGAAGAAGATTTCTTTTTTATTGAAAAAACTCAATATAGATTAGTTATAAATCCATTTCTAATGATTTTCTTAATATTATTAGAAATAAAAAAATGTAGATTTGAATTTGAATTCAAAAATGGTCATGAATTTAAAGTCAATAGTTAATGGTTCTGGTTTGTACTGGATTCTATATTTTGTGACTCAAAATCTATATATATATTTTTTTTTTTTTGGAGTTGAAAAAAAAAGAGAAAATTGGAATCTAGTTTCTATCGTTTTGGCGGCATGGCCGAGTGGTAAGGCGGGGGACTGCAAATCCTTTTTCCCCAGTTCAAATCCGGGTGCCGCCTCAACAACAGACTCTATTATAACAAACGTAGGAAAAGACTCTTGATACTTTCGTTTCGTGAGTCTAAGCCCCGGGCTCTCGAGGTTCTATTCTCTAACCTAAAGTTTTGCCTATCAGATTCAAGGAAAACTTAAAGTAGTGGAGGGAAATCCGTAAATCTTTACTTTCCACTACTAATTTAGTTCCACTTAACTGAGTCTTCCATTAGATTGGATAGGAATGAAATTAATAGTTTTGGAAAGGACCTAAGATACTTTGGATACAGACTCATGAAAGTCTCGTAATGCTCAGACATTCAATCAATATGAAATTAGATGAAGAATTGCCTTTCATTTTACTTCCAAAAATAAAAAATGATAAAAGAAAGAAAAAGTCTTATTCTTTCTACATGTGAGTGAGATTCCTTGGATACTTCAAAAAGTGTCCATTTGCTTGTATTTACATCTTGTCGATTCTACTAGAAATTCTATAATTAAGAATAACTCATTATAAGATAAGTGGATTTTTTGGAGTAGTTCATCAATGGTGACCAAATACCTCTCCCTTTTTTTGACTTTGCACCAGTGATTTCACTATTATTAGTGAACAATAATGGAATAGTTTCTTCATATTCATAGAAATAGGGGACAGAATTCACATGGATATAGTAAGTCTCGCGTGGGCTGCTTTAATGGTAGTTTTTACATTTTCCCTCTCTCTCGTAGTGTGGGGAAGAAGTGGACTCTAGAAGTACTCCTAATTGCGGTAATAATAAAACTCTCCCAACCTGTATCAATTGTTTTAGTTTTCTAGACCGTTCGGCAATTTTTGTAAGATTTTTGTTTAGAAATTGGATTTATGTTTTGTTTTATTGACTCAGTTTCTATTTTTATATCAGAGTTTACACGGTTAACCATTCATGGGGTAACCCCCTTTAGAAATCTGAAGAAGTTTTCATCGAATGGGGATTAAATGGATCAAATAAACAAATGAAATATTAAAAGTATGTACATACATTTAATATTCTATTTAATTTATATTGACATTTATAAAGAAAAAGAGATATATAGGTGGATTCCTTTA